CTATGGGGTATTAGGAATCAAAATTTGGATATTTATAGATGAAGAATAATACGAATAAGACTCTACTTGTCTTTACGTTCTATTCTGCGATAGAACAAAAAATGACAAATTCTTTCATTTTTTGATTGAACATAAAAAAATAAAAAATGAGCAGGTCTAAATTCTAAATTCTATAAGGTTAAATAAAAATTTGATTGATCATTTGATATAATATAATTGCTATGCTTAGTGTGCGACTCGTTGGGTTTTTTAGGCTTAGGATTCAAAAAAAAAATGGGCGGACCACAGTATAAGCTAATAACACTAATAACCAACTCATCGCTTCGGATTATCTGAATCCAAAGAATAAGTCAAGATATGATATATTGGTCATATCAGTATAGCAACTGAAATCTTTTTTGCATTAAGTAAAAGAAAAAAACCAATCTGATTATGAATATATCGAAATTGTGAAGCAAAATAAAAAAGTATGTGGATAAATAGAAGGATGAGAGAAAGAGAGAAAAAGAAATAGCAATGAAATGATATATGATTCCAATATGTAAGGTCTACGCTATGAAGCATCTCATAAAGAGCAATGTAATAGAGCATCAATAGAGATTCATCAATAATTAGATGAATATCTGTTCATCGAAGAAAAAATCAAGAGCCTTAAGTCAATAAAGACTGAGAAGGTTGACTCAAGAACAAATTATATTTTATTTTTATTAAAATTAAATATAAAATTATTAAATAAATAGAAATTTATTAAAAAATTATTAAATTTAAATTTTAAATTAAGGCTCCATTGGAGAATTCAGACCTAAGCATTAATCGAGAAGCGATGGGGACGACGGAACCCGTGAATGCAGAGGATTCTATTGAAAATGAATCCTAATGATTTATCGGGTAGGATGGCGGAACAAACCAGAGACCACTTCATTTCTTTTTATTCTGATATTCTGATTCTGAGAGGTCATGAGTTAACCCGACAACTGAAATAGATATTGAAAGAGTAAATATTCGCCCGCGAAAACTTGATTTTAATTTTATTAGTCATTTTTTTTTCGCGAGGAGCTGGATGAGAAGAAACTCTCATGTCCAGTTCTGTAGTAGAGATGGAATTGATAAACAACCATCAACTATAACCCAAAAAGAACCAGATTTCGTAAACAACATAGAGGAAGAATGAAAGGAATATCTTATCGAGGTAATCGCATTTCTTTCGGTAGATATGCTCTTCAAGCACTTGAACCCGCTTGGATTACATCTAGACAAATAGAAGCGGGGCGCCGCGCAATGACACGAAATGTTCGCCGTGGTGGAAAAATATGGGTACGTATATTTCCAGACAAACCAGTTACGGTAAGACCTACAGAAACACGTATGGGTTCGGGGAAAGGATCCCCCGAGTATTGGGTAGCTGTCGTTAAACCGGGCAGAATACTTTATGAAATGAGCGGAGTAGCCGAAAATATAGCCAGAAAGGCTATTTCAATAGCGGCGTCCAAAATGCCTATAAAAACTCAATTCATTATTTCAGGATAGGAATATAGAACCAAAGGAAAGAAGTCTTGGGAATAAAAAAAACAATTGCGGTTTCCTTTTTTTTTTGACAAACAATATTTCTTTTTTTCTTCGTCCTTTGTTACATTGAAAGAAGAGATTAAAAAAATGATTCAACCTCAGACCCATTTGAATGTAGCAGATAACAGCGGGGCCCGAGAATTGATGTGTATTCGAGTCATAGGAGCTAGTAATCGCCGATATGCTCATATTGGTGACGTTATTGTTGCTGTGATCAAGGAAGCAGTACCAAATACACCTCTAGAAAGATCAGAAGTGATCAGAGCTGTAATTGTACGTACTTGTAAAGAACTCAAGCGCGACAACGGTATGATAATACGATATGATGACAATGCTGCAGTTGTCATTGATCAAGAAGGAAATCCAAAAGGAACTCGAATTTTTGGTGCGATCGCCCGGGAATTGAGACAGTTAAATTTCACTAAAATAGTTTCATTAGCTCCTGAGGTATTATAAGACGAGACCTCAATATAGTTATAGTATTTAAATTAGAGTATTTAAATGACATAGATTTATTAGTTGATTGTGTCTCACGTATATACCTTTACTAAGTAAAAAAAAAAGAACACGTTGGTTATATCAAAATTCGGGAGCAACAATAATTTTAGTTTACCATGGGTAAGGACACTATTGCTGACATAATAACCTCGATACGAAATGCTGACACGAATAGAAAAGGAACGATTCGAATAGGATCTACTAACATCACTGAAAACATTGTTAAAATACTTTTACGAGAAGGTTTTATCGATAACGTAAGGAAACATCGGGAAAGCAACAAATATTTTTTGGTTTTAACCCTACGACATAGAAGGAATAGGAAAGGACCATATAGAACTATTTTAAATTTACGACGGATCAGTCGACCCGGTCTACGAATCTATTCTAACTATCAACAAATTCCTAGAATTTTAGGCGGGATGGGGATTGTAATTCTTTCTACTTCTCGGGGTATAATGACAGACCGGGAGGCTCGACTAGAAGGAATTGGCGGAGAAATTTTGTGTTATATATGGTAATCTGTCTGATATCCGAATTGTATCCGAAACTTTCCATTTGCGAAAAAAAAAAAAAAAAAATAAAAAAGCACGGGTTGTCTAATAGAACTCCTCCGGCCCTACAGTAGTTGATACGTCAAGGAAGTTTTACCTGGAATAAAAGAACAAAAATAGATTCATGGGGGTTTAATTAATGAATCACTTCCACTCCGGATTCCTTTAGATAATGAAGATCTGATTCTAGGTTATGTTTCAGGAAGGATCCGATCGAGTTTTATACGTATACCGCCGTGGGATAGAGTCAACAAAAGTGAAGTAAGTGCTTATGATTCAACCAGGGGACGTATAATTTATAGACTCCGTAACAAGGATTCGAACGATTAGGTAGTTTTTTCAACTTCAAGATTCCTTTCAGGGGGATCCAATTCAAGGTTCAAAAATGTCAAGAAACTTATTTTCTTCCAATAAGTGGATTCGGAAAAATTTAAGGAATAACAACTATGAAAATAAGGGCTTCCGTTCGTAAAATTTGTGAAAAATGTCGACTAATCCGTAGGAGGGGACGAATTATCGTAATTTGTTCCAACCCGAGACATAAACAAAGACAAGGATAATCTTTCTATTCTAAATAGAACTCCTTAAAGAAAAGAAACTAATCTTAAAGGAAGCAATGAACAAATAAAAATAGAAGATCCGTTTTGACATGAAATGGATATATCCATATATCTCTGACTTATCTTTATGAAATGATAAAATATGGAAAAACCTATACCAAAAGTTGGTTCACGTAGGAATGGGCGCAGTAGTCCACGGAAAAGTGCACGTAGAATACCAAAAGGAGTTATTCATGTTCAAGCAAGTTTCAACAATACCATTGTTACTGTTACAGATGTACGGGGTCGGGTAATTTCTTGGTCCTCCGCCGGTACTTGTGGATTCAAGGGTACAAGAAGAGGGACTCCTTTTGCTGCTCAAACCGCAGCGGGAAATGCTATTCGAGCAGTAGTAGACCAAGGTATGCAACGAGCAGAAGTTATGATAAAGGGTCCTGGTCTCGGAAGAGATGCAGCATTACGAGCTATTCGTAGAAGTAGTATACTATTAAGTTTCGTACGGGATGTAACCCCTATGCCACATAATGGCTGTAGACCCCCTAAAAAAAGACGTGTGTAGAAATAAACACTAAAGAGATTTCAAGAGAAATAAATGATTCAATGATCTGATCAAATAAAATAATATTACTATGGTTCGAGAGAAAGTAAAAGTCTCTACTCGGACACTACAATGGAAGTGTGTTGAATCAAGAACAGATAGTAAGCGTCTTTATTATGGACGCTTTATTCTGTCTCCACTTATGAAAGGCCAAGCCGACACAATAGGCATTGCGATGCGAAGAGCTTTGCTTGGAGAAATAGAAGGAACATGCATTACACGTGCAAAATCTGAGAAAATACCACACGAATATTCTACCATAGTAGGTATTCAAGAATCAGTACATGAAATTTTAATGAATTTGAAAGAAATTGTATTGAGAAGTAATTTGTATGGAACTCGTAAGGCCTTTATTTGTGCCAAGGGTCCCGGATATGTAACTGCTCAAGACATCATCTTACCACCTTCCGTGGAAATCGTTGATAATACACAGCATATAGCTAGCCTAACCGAACCGATTGATTTGTGTATTGGATTACAAATCGAGAGAAATAGAGGATACGGTATAAAAACGCCAAAGAACTTTCACGACGGAAGTTATCCTATAGATGCTGGATTCATGCCTGTTCGAAATGCGAATCATAGTATTCATTGTTATGGGAATGATAATCAAAAACAGGAGATACTTTTTCTAGAAATATGGACAAATGGAAGTTTAACTCCTAAAGAAGCACTTCATGAAGCCTCTCGGAATTTGATTGATTTATTTATTCCTTTTCTACATGCGGAAGAAGAAAACTTACATTTAGAAAACAATCGACACAACGTTACTTTACCTTTTTTTCCTTTTCATGATAGATTAGCTAAATTAAGAAAAAAGAAAAGAGAAATAGCATTGAAATATATCTTTATTGACCAATCAGAATTGCCTCCCAGGATCTATAATTGTCTCAAAAAGTCCAATATACATACATTATTGGACCTTTTGAATAACAGTCAAGAAGACCTTATGAAAATGGAGCACTTTCGCATAGAAGATGTAAAACAAATATTGGGCATTCTTGAAAAGAAGTAGAAAAGCATTTCGAAATTGATTTACCAAAATTTTAAATCCATTGGATTTATTTCATTTTTTTTTTTCGAAAGTAAAAAAAAAAAAAAACGAAAATGGATTTTGAACCTTCAGCACAATCCATATATTCGGACCAGAATTGAATAAATGTATCTAGGGAGAATTCACTTTGACTTTGAAGTGACTACTCCCTAGATACGCACATCATGATA